TTGTATCAAGTTTTTTAATAACAATTTCGATTAGAAATGAATTTTCCAGCATTTGACTCCGTACCACTGAAAAATTTAGCCGCACATTTGAAAGATAGCCCCCCCCAAAAAAGTTAAATGAATGCTCGGATAATAATTGGTTTATATGGATCGTTCCTGGTTGAGACCAAACATCAAAATGACATTGCCAGAAATGGATGAGATAGTATTTCCATTTATTCATCAAAAGAGGCGCATTCTTTGAAGCCAGAATGGATTTTCCTTGATATCTAACATAATGAATCAAAGGATCCTTGAAGAAGGATAAGGTAGACGAAAAATTCTTAGAAAAGACTTCTACAAGATGTTCGATTTTTGCATAGAAATAGATTCGCTCAAAAAGAAGGCTAAAAGAGTTTAATCGTAAATGAGAGGATTTATTACGTAGAAAAAGGAAGATGGATTCGTGTTCACATGCATAAAAATTATATAGGAACAAGAAAAATCTTGGATTACTTTTTGAAAAAGTAGAAATCAGTTTTTTTTGAGTAATAAGACTATTCCAATTACAATACTCATAAAGAAACAATCTTAATAAATGAAAGAAAGGGGGATCTTTCACCCAGTATCGAAGGGTTTGAACTAAGATTTCCAGATGGATAGGATAGGGTATTCGTACATCTGAAACAAAATTTAAATATGTAAATTTATCCTCGAAAAAGGAAAAAATGGAATGAATTGATCGCAAATTTTTAAAAGATTTTATGATTTCCGCCTTCTCTAAAGAAGAACTTAATTGTCGGGAAAATGGAATTTCCACGACGACGGCAAAACCCTCTGATATTTTTTGAGAATACAAATTCTTGTTATATCCCCAAAATGGATTTTTGTTAGAATCGTTAGCAAAAAGAATCAAATGATTCTGTTGATACATTCGAGTAATTAAACGTTTTACAATTAGTAAACTAGATTTCTTATCATAATCCACATTTTCCACCAAAATGGATCGATTTATATTTAAATCATGACCATAGGCGAGTCCATAAATAGACTCCCGAAAAAGAAGTGGGTATAGGAAGTTCTGTTGGCGAGATCTATCTAGGTCTAAATATATTTGATATTCTTTCATTTTAAAAATTCAATTTTGTCAAAGGATCAAAAAGATTGATTGGATTATCAAATGATACATAGTGCGATACAGTCAAAACAGGGTATTTATTCTATTATATATTCGAATTCGAACGAATATGAATAGATACCTAGAAAATAAAACCCATCAACGGACTCTCTCCACTCGCTTTTTCCATCTAATTGTTCTAGGATAACAAGCTAGTTAGAAATCCTTTATTTTATCAGCCCAATCGCTCTTTTGATTTTGGAAAAAAATATCTTTATCAATATACTCTTTCTTCTACACATTTATCGCCACCCCATAATGGAGAATAGCTAATAGTTAGGACTCATAACAAAAATAAATAATCCATTCATGGGAAAAGCTTTTCCCGCATCAAGCACTAATCCATTTTTAACGTACAATTAGATGGGGTAATCATTCGAATGAAAAAATGAAAGCTCGTTGCTTTTTTGTTTCCCTATAATTGGAGTTGCCAAGCTCTATCCCTTTATTAATTAAACCCAACTGAATCTTTTTTTGTTCCGAGCCAAGAATTCAAACAAAAATTATGGTCGGATCCAATAAGAATGAAATATTTTTCGAATTCGCCATTGATACGACATGCTGCTTTTTCCATTCATTCCTTTCTGGATCAGTCGTGGTCTTACAAACCCTACCGAGGGTATGGACGAAACAATTGCTTCATAAAAATGTGTAAAAAATGGAGTCGCACTTAAAAGCCGAGTACTCTACCATTGAGTTAGCAACCCCCCCCAAAAAAAAAAAATAGGATGTGTAGATACAATCAAAAAAAAAAAAAAAAGAAAAAAAAATGGACCACCCCTTTGTCTAGAGTAGTATACATTATTTTTGTAATTTATTATTATTATTTTTCTATTTATATTTACCTTTGAATCAAAAAGTTCATGTTTGTATCACAGAAAATCTAACGAACTCACCATTTGCTGAAGTAAAATAAAAGCCTCTGTAACGTGAATAAATCGATCGATTTATTCATCGATCGGATTATATTTGTTTGATACAATGTTGTCAATATTAGTGTTGAACAAAGAGTAGAATCGAGAAAACAAACGAATTCAAATTCGAAAATGATATATTATTATTATATTTTTTGAGCAATCTTTTATAGAAATATATTCTATTTGATATTATTTAATATTCTTAAAATCCTTTTTAATTCTATTATAGAATTATTAATTCTATTATTTCTTTAATTACTCCATATATATATAAATTTCTAATAGAATATGAATTCCATTCGAAACTAAAATAAATAATAATATAAAAAAGAAAATCTAATAAAGAAAAAATAAGAAATTTGAAAAAAAAAAAAGAAATAAAATATATAAATAGATATTTATGCAATAAGTATCTTTGTATTCGGCT